TAATAGAGAATCAAAGTATATTTCCCAACAAATCACGAAATGCTATGGTTCTTACATATGATTTCTTTATTTATTATTGATTCAGAAGTCATTCGTGAAATCATGCACCTTAGAATTTCGCTTTAATTATAAAGACAAAAAGAGGTACAGTTGGTTGAATCCAACCTATTTTTGAAATAAACAACCCGCACACACTCCCTTTCCAAAAAAAATCAATACACCAAGAACTACACTTAGATTTATTAGATTTGTTGCTAAAATATCGGTATTAAACCCGAAACTCCCGGCGGATGGCCAGTGACCCAAGAAAACGAAAGAATCGGTTACATTTTTCATATGATCTCCTCTTATAAATAAACTAAAAAAATCATTGTATTATTTCACTTCGTTGGTACTTAATAAATATAAAATAAATAAAAAAAGTTTTGAAAAATTATTTTTTATTTATTTTATATTGAGATTCCCTAATTTCCAATAAGAATAATAATTCATTTTTTGGAATAGAATTCTTAATATTAATTAGGTACTAGGTTTCATGCGAATTGCGAAATACCTCCTTTGTTGCAAGACTTCGCCTTGGAACTAAGAAGGGGAAGGAAGGAAGAAAGCGAGTGGGTAACACTAATTCTTCATCCTCAAATAAGTCCTTCCCGTGGGTTATTTTCGCAACGAATGAGTAATTGTGTAGGAGCGATATTTTACTATAAATGTGAAAAAGCAACCTGCAAATCCAAGACTATAAAAGAAATATGTATTTATCATATTTCTTTTTTGAGATTAAACAAAAGGATTCGCAAATAAAAGCGCTAATGCTACAACCAATCCATAAATTGTTAAAGCTTCCATAAAAGCTAAACTAAGTAATAAAGTACCTCGTATTTTTCCCTCTGCTTCGGGCTGTCTCGCAATACCTTCTACAGCTTGTCCCGCAGCAGTACCTTGACCAACTCCAGGTCCAATAGAAGCAAGCCCTACAGCCAATCCAGCAGCAATAACGGAAGCGGCAGAAATCAATGGATTCATGATAAGTTCCTCACACACAAAAAAAAGAAATGGTTAATGATACAATCAACCAATGCATTAGGACTTAATTATTCCGTTAGTAATATTCATCCAGTCGAAATAACTAAAATAAAAACCCCAAATTGAAATAATAACATAGTAATATTATTGAATCATTCGATCATTAGAAAGACTTAATCTTTTTTTAGTTCCTATTTGTTGAGTCTTTCTGAATTAATACAACCCGAGTTTTCCATTTATTTTTTCTAATCATTAATCATTCTTCGATCTTTTTCGTTATTTTATCTGTTTATTCATTCAATTCGCAGTCCTAAACAAAACGGAAGGACTTCAGTTGGTATCCGAAATTTAAGAAATTTAAGTAGGGCAAATGAAATATTCATTCATATATAACTTGCCAATCTCTAATATAAAATATACATATGTTTCTTCAATAACGTAAACCGGCGATTCCATTTTTAATTCAATCGGATTTTCTAATCATTCTTCGAACCATCTAATCTGCAAGAATTTACTTAATAGCCATTAGATTCCACATACCTGCGGCACCCCCTCTCTACTAACCAACGCCTTCTTTTCTTTTTTATTTTACACTTCTCGCTCGAATATTTTTTTTTCTATTCCGGTTAGACTGTATGAATTTTGACATTTATATGTTCTAGATAACATAGATTATCTTGATAGAATATCTTGATACATAGATATATTACCTGGATCTAAACTAAACGATAGACTCTTCCTAACACTAATCAATGATGACCCTCCATGGATTCGCCTATATAAGCTGCAGCTAAAGTTGCAAAAATAAGAGCCTGAATACCACTTGTAAATAATCCAAGAAACATGACAGGTATAGGAACCACTAAAGGTACTAAAGAAACAAGAACAACAACTACTAATTCATCCGCTAATATATTTCCGAAAAGTCGAAAACTAAGTGATAGAGGTTTTGTGAAATCTTCTAAGATGTTAATGGGTAAAAGAATTGGGGTTGGTTGAATGTATTTACCAAAATAACTTAATCCTCTTTTTGTAAGACCCGCATAGAAATAGGCTACTGACGTGAGTAAAGCTAAAGCAACAGTCGTATTTATATCATTGGTGGGTGCGGCTAACTCCCCATGAGGTAACTGTATGAGTTTCCAAGGCAAAAGAGCCCCTGACCAATTCGAAACAAAAATAAATAGAAACATAGTCCCAATAAAGGGAACCCAAGGACGATACTCTTCTCCAATTTGAGTTTTGCTCACGTCTCGAATGAATTCAAGGACATATTCAAAGAAATTTTGACCGCCAGTCGGAATAGTTTGTGGACTCCGAACAGCTATAGCAGCTGAACCTAATAAGATAGCAATTACAACCCAAGAAGTTATAAGTACTTGGCCATGAATTTGGAAACCTCCTATTTGCCAATAGAAATGTTGGCCTACTTCCACACCAGATATATCATATAACCCCTTTAGTGTGTTAAGTGAATATGATGGAATATTCATATTGTCCTCTGACAGAAATATAAAATTATTTTGATTCAACCATCTCTTTCTCGACTTGTTTACTTTAATTTTCTATTTAAAATACCGATTAATTAAATAAAATTAAAATTAAATAATATCATATTCCAAGTTTTTAACTAGTTTTTGAGATTCAGGATATAGGAACCGATATAGAACTTAGCAAATCCATTTTTTGATTTTATTATGAATCAAGGATTTCTTATATAGCTAGAGCGACCTTCACAAATTGCAAATACTAATTTAGTAAGAATTAATCGAATTGACGCTATAGCGTCATCGTTTGCCGGAATCGAAATATCTGCGAGATCCGGGTCACAATTTGTATCGATTAAACAAATCGTTGGAATTCCCAAAGTAATACATTCTCGAAGGGCTGTATATTCTTCTTGTTGATCAACGATGATTACAATATCCGGTAATCCTGTCATATACTTGATCCCGCCCAAATATGTTTGCAAGTGAGATAATTGTCTCTTCAACACGGCTGCGTCTCTCTTTGGAAGACGAGCGAGTCTCCCTGTCTTTTGTTCCATTCTCAAGTCCCTGAATTTTTGAAGTCGCGTTTCTGTCGTGGACCAATTCGTTAACATACCCCCCAGCCACTTTTTATTAACATAATGACAGCGAGCCCTTATTGCAGCCCATGCTACTGAATCAGCTGCTTTATTTTTTGTCCCTACAATTAAAAATTGTTTTCCTCTACTTGATGCATCAAAAACTAAATCACAAGCCTCTGATAAAAAACGAGCAGTTCTAGTAAGATTTATAATATGAATACCTTTACATTTTGCAGAGATATAAGGCGACATTCTAGGATTCCATTTACGAGTACCGTGACCAAAATGAACTCCCGCTTCCATCATCTCTTCCAAATTGATGTTCCAATATCTTCTTGTCATTTCTCCCCACACTTTCTCTTTTTTTAATAAAGAGATGAGGTATTCTGAAATAAATAATTGTTCCAAGGGAACCTTCTTTTCTACCACGGATTGGCCATTGATATACAACGCAAACCATTAATTCCTTTCTATTTCGTTATTTTTTGAATTTCTTTATTTTATTACTAATTTTTTTATTACTAAATTAAATAACCATAACAAATACATAAAAGATAAAAAAGATGAATCTATTCTATTAAACCCCAAAAATCATTGTTGTTTTGATCTATCACAGAAATTCTTTGAAAGATAAGAATCAAATAATTCTCTGTGATAAAACAAAATATCTCTCATTTCTCCCTCGAATAGATTCTTTTTTTTTGTTTTCAACGGAATACCCTTATGTTGACTTGAATGGTGTACGACTCCTTTGAATCCGGTCCCAACAGGTATCATTCCCCCTAGAACAACATTTTCTTTTAGTCCTTTCAACCAATCGATACGGCCCCGGAGAGCCGCTTTTGCTAAAACTCGAGCAGTTTCCTGAAAACTCGCTTCGGATATAAAACTTTGCGTATTCAAAGATGCTCGTGTTATTCCCAATAAGGTAGCTCGATAACATATTGCTTCGTCCAACGCGCGCCCCGTTCGTTCTGCCCGAAACAATCCAATAAGTTCTCCGGGCAAAAAAACATTAGACATTCCATCTTCTGAAACCAAGACTTTTGATGTTATTTGACGTACAATAATTTCTATATGCCTATTATGTATCTGCACCCCTTGTGATCGATAAACCTTTTGGATCTTATTAACCAAAGAGATACGACTTTGCGCTATAGTTAGCTCAGCCCCAATCAAGAATCCCCAAGGAATTCCAAGAATTCGTCTTATACGTTCGTTCCAACCATCAATCCTCTTTTCTAGATTCATAGATATTGAATCAATGGAACGAACTTCTAAAACTTGTTCCACCTTTGGAAGACCTTGCGTTATGTCACCAGACCTCGATTTTTCATATATAAATGTAACTAATGTATCCCCCTCATAAACGATTGCTCCATAATGACCATGAACTGTTGCTCCCGGAGTAGCCAAATAGGGCTTAGCCAATCTTATTACTACGGAGTCAAATTGAACAATTATAACTTGACCCGATTTTAAGTATGGTCCATTTTTGGTCATACATACATTTTCACAAACAAATTGTCCAAGATAAATTTTTGTGGATGTCTCTTCACAAAAATTATAATGAAGAAAATACCAATTCAATTTCAATGGATTCAAAATGATGTTACTGCATGGATCGGGATTATAAATTTTTCCATTTTCATCCATTAAATAATACGGAAATTTAATTAGTTGAAAGGTTTGTTTTAAATTGTCAAGTTGCAAATAATTAATTACCGAGATCTGATTATGAGTTATTAAATGGTAAAATGAAAAAAAATTAGAAATTGGAAGGGCTGTCCCTAAAGAACCAAACGAATTCCTAATTGAACTTAGGGAATCTTTTTGAATTGATTCTTTGTGAGATTTTACACCTTTGGATGGGAATGGACCTATTCGAAAACAATTGGATGATGAC